GTAACCCAAGTCAATTCGCGAGGTTTTTTAAATCCACCCGTGAGATATACACGAAATACGTGCAGGATCATCATTAGGACCATCATACTTGCCGACCATCGATGAACCGATCGGATTAACCAACCAAACTTAGCTTCAGCCATTATGTATTGAACAGAGGCAAAAGCCTCAGTAACGGTCGGACGATAGTAAAAGGTCATAGCAAATCCCGTAGCTACTTGTACTAAAAAACAAGTAAGTGTAATTCCTCCTAGACAATAAAATATATTGACATGAGGAGGCACATATTTACTAGTTATATCATCTGCAATCGCCTGAATCTCGAGACGTTCTTCAAACCAATCATAGATTTTATTGAGATAGGTAAACCAAAGAAACTCCCTCTCTTAGAACTGTATATGAGACTTTTATCTCGTACAGCTCAAGCAGAAACACCTCAATACTGATTGCAACGTATATGTAATAAAATATTTAAAACTTATGAATCCTCCGATTTTTTATTTTCTCTAAAGATAGAAAAAAAATCCGAAAGATCTTTTTTTTGTGATGATAATGCCACAATATCAAGTCGGCTCATTCGTATGTTGATCGTTCCAGGCTTCTTGAATTTTCTATTTACCTATTTCTTTGATTTGTTATTTTTGTTTGCATACATCCAAATAAATAAAATCTGGTTTTACTATTCTTTTCTTTATTATTGATAGGAATTTCTCTTGTTAGGACTCTATGAATCGATTGAAACCTCAGATTCATACTAGAACCACCATGATTCAATAAAATCTCCAAGCTAAGACCAAACAAGGATTCCATGAGTAAAAACCACAGGATCATCACTTAGTCACTAAAGCTCACTAAATAATAAAAACCGTCCATAATTTCTTTCAATTTCGAATGTTATTTCTTTTTGAAAATTTGTTGGAGTCCGGCCATAAGGTATGAATATTAAGTATGAATCATAGTTCCGATATTTTTTTTTGATTTATTTCATATATTCCGTGTTCCAGATACTAGAATCAATATCCGACGAGGTAGAACCATCTCTATCAAGAAAGATGACAGACCCGTTCTCTGTATTATCAATAGAAGCCATTCTAACAAGTCACACACTCATATTCTGGAAATACAGTACATAAAAAATAAATTACACGGTCGAACTACCAAAATAGAATGGACTCGAAATTCAAGACCTAAATGATTCCCTTTGTATTGAAAAGCTAAGATTTCGTAGATCTTATGGATCTAATTCATTGAAATTCCATACAGTAAAACGGAAGAATTATAAATTTCCAAAAGAATAGATAAAAATATTGCAAATAGAGCCATTGCAACACCCATCAAAGGGGTAGTTCCCCACCCAGGAGCCACTTTACCATATTCCGAATTCAATGGTTTTAATAACGACCCTGTGGTAGTTCGTTTTGAAACAGATTTAGAACTAACCTCAATGGTTTGTATAGCCATAAATCCTAGTGTATTCATTAAGATCTGTTGACTTTGTATACCATTATGTTGTAAATAAATAATCTTATCTTATCATAGTGGGATCTTGAAATTATATAACAATGGAAACAGCAACCCTAGTTGCCATCTTTATATCTGGTTTACTTGTAAGTTTTACTGGGTACGCCTTATATATCGCTTTTGGGCAGCCCTCTCAACAACTAAGAGATCCATTCGACGAACACGGGGACTAGTTGAAGTAATGAGCCCCCAATATTGGGGGCTCATTACTTCAATTGAGAGAATTTAAAAGAATTTCATTTTTTTAGTTTTGTTGGAACTTTAGGCGGTTCTCGAAAAAAGATAGCGAAAAAAAGAATTCCTAGAGTCGAGACTAAAAGGAATGTATAAACCAATGCTTCCATAGATTCAATCGTGGTTTACAATTATAGCTTCCATACCTGATTTTGTTTATTTGGGATTATCTCACGGAGAAAGAAAGAGCAGGAGTCAAAGAACGGACAATGCTTCAAATCAATAATATTGTATCAGACTACCTGTCTTCTTGTAGTTGGATCTCCAAGTTTTTGGAATGTTCCAAATTCTACTTGAGCATCTAAATCTGGGTCAATACCAGCAAAAACATCTCGGAATAAGGTTCTAGCACCATGCCAAATATGTCCGAAGAAAAAGAGCAAAGCAAACGAAGCATGTCCAAAAGTAAACCAACTTCTTGGACTGCTACGAAAAACCCCATCGGATTTCAACGTAGCACGATCAAATTCAAAAATTTCACCCAATTGAGCGCGTCGAGCATATTTTTTAACAGTAACAGGATCGCTATAACTGACTCCGTTGAGTTCGCCACCATAAAACTCAACAGTTACACCTACTTGTTCGACACTATACTTCGATTCTGCCCTTCTAAAAGGAACATCCGCTCTAACAATTCCGTCTCTGTCTATCAAAACGACTGGAAATGTTTCAAAAAAAGTAGGCATACGACGTACAAAAAGTTCACGCCTTTCTTTATCTCTAAAGATGGGGTGTCCTAACCATCCAACAGCTATTCCATCCCCGTTGTCCATTGAACCCGCTCTAAATAATCCCCCCTTTGCCGGATTATTGCCGATGTAATCATAAAAGGCTAATTTTTCAGGAATTTTAGACCAAGCTTCTGATAAACTTTTATTTTCGGAGAGCCCAGTGCCAACTATTCGATATATTTCTTGCTGGAAGTATCCCTGATCCCATTGATAACGAGTGGGGCCAAATAATTCGATCGGCGTAGTTGCTGAACCATACCACATGGTTCCAGCAACTACAAAAGCGGCAAAAAAAACAGCAGCAATACTACTGGAAAGAACGGTTTCAATATTACCCATACGTAATCCTTTGTATAGACGTTGAGGCGGGCGGACACAAAGATGGAATAGGCCCGCTAATATCCCCAATGTCCCTGCTGCAATATGATGAGAAGCTATGCCTCCTGGAACAAAAGGATCAAAACCTTCCACACCCCACGCCGGAGTTACGGGTTGTACTTTTCCAGTTAGTCCATAAGGGTCAGAAACCCATATTCCAGGACCATACAAACCGGTTACATGAAATGCACCAAAACTAAAGCAAGCCACTCCTGAGAGAAATAAATGAATTCCAAATATCTTGGGCAAATCCAAAACGGGTTTTCCTATACGGTCATCAAAAAATATTTCTAGATCCCAATAGACCCAATGCCAAATAGCTGCCAAGAAGCACAAACCCGAAAATGCAATATGTGCCCCCGCCACGCCTTCATAACTCCAAATACCCGGATTCGTTATAGCCCCCCCTGTGATACTCCAACCACTCCATGAATTGGTTATTCCTAAACGAGTCATAAAGGGTATAACGAACATACCTTGTCTCCACATTGGATCAAGAACTGTGTCAGAGGGATCAAAAACTGCTAATTCATATAGAGTCATCGAACCGGCCCAACCAGAAACCAGAGCTGTATGCATTATATGGACAGCAATTAACCGGCCGGGATCATTCAATACAACGGTATGAACACGATACCAAGGTAAACCCATGGAAATACCCCTTATTTTATAAAAGAAAAAATTGAATTTTATTGCATTGGAAAAGACTACGGACCTCGTCCCTTTCAGTAGATTATCGCGAAACAAGGATTTCTTTTTTTCTATTCTATTCTGTTTGTAGGAACAAAGAGAAACAGATTAATTTTATACCCGATAAGTACCAATACGCAATGAGGGGTTAATACCAACTTTATATGAGCGACTGTGTCCCTACTTAATTCAGCTTTCAAAGGACCCACCTATTCGTAAGAATTTGACTTTACTCGGATTCATTTTGTTTTCTTTTGATTCAATCTACATTTTGTTTTTATGATTATGATAAAGGCTAATATTATGAAGACAATAAACCCACTGTTACGTTTCCACATCAAAGTGAAATAGAGTCCTTAAAGTCCTTATTTTTTTATTTCATGCCTATTGGTGTTCCAAGAGTACCCTTTCGACTTCCTGGAGAGGAATATTCAACTTGGATTGACATATAGTGCGGCTTGTCAGATATCTTGGGTCATATGGGATTTCCCCGTTATCTTTCCCGATCGAGATATCCTATGTTTCACCCTAAAATGTAAAATGATTAATTGAATCATCAAAAAATTGAAGCGTGAAGCACAATTAATCGGATTAATATTATCAATTACAATTAAAATCTTTTATGGTTGACTTGGCTGAACCAAATAAAATGAAGTATCCAGGCTTCGTTTAGAAAAACCCAATGGGAAATATATCTACGATTTTCACTTGAATGATTTCATAGGAGAGATCTTAATCAATCGAGTAATATGACGAATATTTGGCAGAAGATATGAATCAAATGAATTGAAAAAAAAAAAGCAAGGTTGTGTAGCAAAGCAAAAAGAAACGGTAATGGTATTAGGAGCATTTGTCCTATATATGCATATGCTATATACATATGCAAATCGAAATCGGGCGGATCTTTACCCGGAGTAGAGCATAAACCTAAAAATATTAAAGAGGCCCATTCAGGAACAAGAAAATAGCATCGTGATTTAGATTGAATATCGGTGAAACAATAGATCAATGAAAAGTTAGTTCGATAAGTTTAACGCCTTTTAGTCGAATTCTAGGGAAAAGGAAAAAACTCAGCCTTCTTGAAATATGTGAAATATGTAATAAAAAAACTTCCTTTGTTAGAAAGAACCCGAAAGAAAGCGACGGCAATATACACATTGATTTTTACCCAATTTTTTTGAACCATATGCATCAAAAGGTGCATGTATGGTTCCGAAGGGAGACAATTTAATAATCCTAATTAACCGACTTTATCGAGAAAGACTCCTTTTTTTAGGCCAAGGGGTTGATAGTGAGATCTCGAATCAACTTATTAGTCTTATGGTATATCTCAATATAGACAATGATACCAAAGATTTTTTTTTTTTTATAAACTCTCCCGGCGGGTGGGTAATACCTGGAGTTGCTATTTATGATACTATGCAATTTGTGCGACCAGATGTACATACAATATGCATGGGATTAGCCGCTTCAATGGGATCTTTTCTCCTGGTCGGAGGAGCTATTACCAAACGTCTAGCATTCCCTCACGCTTGGCGCCAATGAGTTTTTTTATTTGAGATAAAAAAAAAACTATGCCTTCGCCATATGAAATAGGAATATTAAGTAATAATAGCATGGCACTTTGAATTCGATACGAAAATTTTTTTTATTCTTTTTCAAAATCAAAACATTAGATTATGTATTGAGAGAGTAGTATGAGATTAAAAAATCTTTCCGTTTTTATCTATCGGGAGTTTGTTTCAGCGGCACAAACTTTTAAACTTTTTTGTTTTGACACGGGGAGGCTCTGAACAATCTTTATGTTATGAAAGAGTACTCTATTTTTTGATTTGATTGAATCGAAAAGAAACTTTGGGATTGCCGGCTTACAGACAAAATAAATATATAAAGCAACGGGGCCATCATATTATGTTTTTTTAGCTCGGTAAAAGAAAGTAAGGGTGGCAAATTGGAAAATTTACAGATCTAGGTCTGATAGTTTTTATCTTTCTTCTATGGAAAGTGAACGTAAATTACATTGTAGAGCCGTATGCAACGTGCAAAAGATGCCTGTACGGTGTTCAATTTTCTCTTTTTTCTTCGCCGCATCATGAAAAATAGAATAACTTTTTATTATGTCACATCATCAGGGTAATGATCCATCAACCTGCTAGTTCTTATTTTGAGGGCCAAACAGCAGAAGTTATCCTAGAAGCGGAAGAACTTCTGAAATTGCGCGAAACCCTGACAGAGGTTTATGTACAAAGAACGGGCAAACCCTTATGGGTTATATCAGAAGACATGGAAAGGGATGTGTTTATGTCAGCAACAGAGGCCCAAGCTCATGGAATTGTTGATCTTGTAGCGAATGAATGAAACTGCCTTGTATTTCACGCAAATATCTTGATTTGGTATTTTATCTTCTTACTGAATTCAAAAATCTATTAACTAAAAGTCATTCATAATTATCTGGTTAGGATCGATCTAAACCAGCCCATTATGGATATGATTCATCATGCCAACTATTAAACAACTTATTAGAAATACAAGACAGCCAATTCGAAATGTCACAAAATCCCCTGCTCTTCGGGGATGTCCTCAGCGCCGAGGAACGTGTACTAGGGTGTATGTGCGACTCGTTCAAATCCTATCTAGACAAAATTCCAGTATCAACGATATGAATAGGATAGAATCGAAGAACTCTATTCAATATCTAAATTTAAAATCGAATCTATCATATCCTTATTGTTTGTGTATGAAACTTATGGTTTTCTGTTGGTGTAAATCTACTCACCTCAATTTAAGATAAGAAAATATTCTCCAGTGGTAGCAAATGCTTATTTCATTAAGCGGGGAAATCCTTTTTTATTAAAACTTATGCTCGCATTCTTGCAAGAACGAACGGACTAACAGGATCAGCTACCCAGCCAACCTTCCTAATTAAATACCGTTACTATACAAGTCGATCTTATTGTGAAAGATCTAGTACTAGATAATTCATAGGTAGAGCAATGTGAACTGTACAAGTGACCAATAACCTTGTTAAATAAGGGGGGGGGTGGCTCCGGTGTATAGAGAGGACCTCACCGTTTTATTTAAGAAATAACCATAGAAACGATGGAACCTACCATTTCATTTATTTTATCCATTTATAAAGAAACAAATACTGTGGTCGGGAGGGAAGGGTTATAGTAGCAAAAGCCGTTTGGAATTTTTATTTTATACACTGGAACAACCGTTTTGTTATTAATAGACAAGGAAAATAATAACTGAAAGAAAAGAAATTCATTAGTTATTAATCAAAGTTCCATTTAGTCAATGACCAGAATTATACGAGGCTATATAGCTCGGAGACGTAGAACAAAAATTCGTTTATTTGCAGCAAGCTTTCGAGGAGCTCATTCAAGGCTTACGCGAACTATTACTCAACAGAAAATAAGAGCTTTGGTTTCGGCTCATCGGGATAGAGATAGACAAAAGAGGGATTTTCGTCGTTTGTGGATCCTTCGGCTAAACGCAGTAATTCGCGGGAATAGGGTATCGCATAGTTATAGTAAATTAATACATGATCTGCAGAAGAAGCAATTGTTTCTTAATCGTAAAATACTGGCACAAATCGCTATATCAAATAAGAATTGTCTTTATATAATTTTCAATGAGATCATCATGAAATAAGGAGATTGGAAGAAATGCGTCGGAATGATTTAAACGGCGTTCCCCGGAGAATAAACTCCGGGAAAGTTGAGTCGAAAGAAACGAAATTTGGATGAGAAAAACAGAGGATTAAAATATGAGAATCTAAAATATTCAGAATCAGAACATGCTCAAAAAAAAAATGATTCTGCGTTTGAGTTCAGATTGTAATTTGGATTCAATTGCGGAATAAGCCTATTTTTTTCTGGTTCCAAAGCCTGAGGTTCTAGGGGCGGGCTTGGCTCTTTCAAATTGTTTCTCATTACTAAGAAAGGGTAATGAAGATAAAATACGAGCCTGTTTTATAGCAATAGTAATTAATCGTTGTTGTTTCAAGTTCAATCGATTTACTCGTCTAGATAATATTTTTCCCTGTTCACTAATAAATCGACTAATTAAACTCATGTTTCTATAATCAATTCGATCCCCCGATTGGATCGGGGGCAATCGACTATGAGAAGATCGCTTGGATTTAAGAAAGCGTCGTTTGGATTTATCCATAATTTTTTGATTCCTTATCCCGAAATCCTAGTTCCGACCGATTCAAATTAATTCAAATTACGAAATAGGATTTGTTTCTATTTGTTATATTATATGTTATATTATATATAATATATAATGATGTTCTTTTTTCCTGTTATTTGACAGGGTTACATATAGAAATTAATCTATTTCTTTACCTCCCCATGAAGCGTATGTTTGAAACAACAGGGACAGAATTTTAGTAATTCCAATCGACTGGGCGTATTGTGTCGATTCTTTTGAGTAATATATCTGGAAATACCCGTGGATTCCTTATTAATACCCTTTCGGACACAGCTGATACACTCTAAAATAACCATTACTCGGGCATCTTTACCACCTTTTGCCATGAACCTCCTTTGGGTTTTTGATTCACTCAACTCTTCTAGTTCCAATCCGAAATGAAGAAAGTAACAAAAAAAAATAGAAATTACTAACTCGAAATTCAATTCTAAAAAGAAAGGGAAGAGAAATCATATCTCTAATCTTCGTCACTCCTTCCCATGTCAATAACTAGAATGAAAAAAAAGGGAATATCAACGCATCTGGGAAAAATCGATTGATCTCTATCAATAGACCTGCCAAAGATCCAAACCATAGAGTACTTAGTATCGGTGCCGTGGAGAGATAAGTTTTTAGATCTCGCATTGAAAATCCTCCTTTATTTTATTGAAATACATTGTATATGTAGTTAAGGTATATGTAGTTAAGAAACGTCTATATTCCTAATTAAAAAGTACAATCATTCGGTAGATAAACTTTCCTTCTCTTAAAACAGAAAAAAAAAGACGGGGAGTCTCTACAATGATACTGTAGCCCCATTGAAAGGGATGTAGCGCAGTTTGGTAGCGCGTTTGTTTTGGGTACAAAATGTCACAGGTTCAAATCCTGTCATCCCTGTCTATTACTTTTTTAATGAGCGGAACGGGGGGATCCATAGAAATACTAATAAGAATTTATCATCTTATGATACTATATATCAATGTATTAGAGTTACAAAAAGAATACCTTTCTTTACAGTCCGTAATGAAGAAAGCGCCCTTAGTTCAGTTCGGTAGAACGTGGGTCTCCAAAACCCAATGTCGTAGGTTCAAATCCTACAGAGCGTGATTCCATTCTTGTTAGGTCAAACTATACTAAATAACTTCACTAACTTAAACAAACAGCAATCTGAATTTGAACTCCCGGGGATTAAAGTTCAAGTATAAGGAGGAGATCAATCAAAAAAAGGGATTTTAATTAATCAAAGGTCCAACCGATCGCCACGTCTGTATTGTAAATACGCAGTTATGCATAATCCAGCCAAAGTAATAGGAATTAGACCTAACACAATTCCAAATAGAAAAACTTCAATCATTTCAATTTGTTTGAAAGGGGAAACCGGAGGGTAATAATATCTATCTCTAAATATTAATCCGAATTGCCCATAAATCTCAATGAATAAAGGGTGGTACAGGGTAAGGAATATAAGGAATACCACAGAAGGTTTTTTTTTTTATTTACTAAATTTCGAATTTCAAATCAAATAAGTCGTATTTTGCTCATACCAACAAATAAAGCTGAGGTTATAGTTAAAGCCGTTAGTAGAAAACCAAAATAACTAGTTATAGTAAGCATCATAGGGGAGAAAGGAAATATGTTCTTTTTATTCTTTTTATACATATGCTTATAAAACACTTACCTAAGTTTCTAGTTTTGTTTATTATCATATCGGTCAAAAAAAGAAACTGCAAGTTTTTGATTTGAATCCTTTTTTGTAGTGACTTTATAACACCATAACACCCTTTAATTTTAATAAACTTTTTAACTCATTAAATTCAGCCGGATATTCATTCAAATAGTATTTTCATTTCGAATGACAAGAAAATCATCACATGATCATGATCACTCAAAAAAGAAAATATTTATTTGGCTAGATTTTAAGACTAGTAATTCCTATTGTATTATCTTTCCTTTAATAGGTTCGATATTTTGTCTTTACATATTATTTACTTTACATATTCTAAATTAGAAAGCCTCATCTTTGTAATTAGGTAAGTAAGAATCTTTTGTTCGTTAAATACTATCTATCTATTATCTATTATTCTTATTTATTACTGAATGATTAACCAATTCCTTAAAAGGGGATTCCAACAAAAAAAAGATCTTTTCTTCTACAACTACAAATAAGAGATTTCTAGATTTCGAATCTAATTGAATTGTGATAATCTCCTTTATGAATTATTAAAAACCAAAATAAAAATAAAACT